ATTCTATATTAAAGTTTTAATTTAACTAAAGTACAAAAATCAATTTTAAATTTTTGATAATCTTGAATCAAGAACGTAATAGGACGTTTTCGATTGGTTCATAGTGACAATCGAAGATGGTAAGATTGAGATCAAATAAATGGGAAAAATCGAAAAGAAATAAAGAAATAAAAATAGGGGTATGCGATAGATAATGATCTATCTTGATTCTATATTTTTTTATACTTTTGACTTAAGACTTAAGGGCGACAAAAGAAAGAACGGGTCTTATTATTCTGACATATTATTAACATAACATTCCTTTGATACTTCTGAGACGTCAAAGGTTGTCTCTACGTATTTTGCTTGTACTTAATGTTTTCCGATTATACTAGAAATCTTCGAGTATAATCATTAGAACTTGGTCTAATTGGATTTATTGGATTGTTTCATCAATGGTGTTGGATCAGAACTCCCTTTTGACTCTTCGCTGGTAATTCTACTATTATTAGTGAACAATAATTGAATAATTCCTTCATAGAGATCGAGGACATAATTTACATGGATATAGTAAGTCTCGCTTGGGCTGCTTTAATGGTAGTCTTTACATTTTCCCTTTCACTCGTAGTATGGGGAAGAAGTGGACTCTAGAAGTACTACTAATTGAGTTTAGGAATCAAACTGTATCAATTTTTTTTATAGATCGTTCTGCAAAGACTATTTTTTAATTTACTATTTCAATTTCAAAATTGAATTTGAAAATATTTTCATTTCGAAGTTATATGTATTGGATTCTAGTGGAGTAATGTATTCTATAAATAATATATGAACTCTTTCAAATAATATATGAACTCTTTCAATCAAACAAAGATTTCAATTATTCCTATGTTCCTATTTCGAAAGTAAAAGTGCTCCAAATGGTATGAAATCTTTTTCAATCGAATTCTTCATAAATCTTCTTATAGTGACAATAAGTAAGAACGAAACCTTTTATTACTATATACTTTACTTTTTCTTTGTTATTTTTTTCCTTCTTTTTCTTTCCTCTTCAAAGAGAAAAGAAAATAGTTCTGTTATTACATTACGTCGATACACTTTTTTACGGAAAACAACATAGACGTAGCGGTTGTCCAAGGAGATACTACACATAAGAAAATATTGTCTTTGGGCAAGTCACATATTGCGCACTTACCATTTGTGTTTTATTATTTTAAAGATTTGATTTAAAATATTATTTATGCTGGTCTCTTTTTTGATTTCATATTATGGTTGAAAGGTTAAAATCGGTGAGGTTTATTAATCCTTTTCGAAATCCGAAGAGGTTCCCATGGAACCTCTGGATCCTTTGTCAACTGGTCAATTAATTACTTTTTTGTTGGAATGCTAACAAGAAGATTACTTGATTTTCTTTTATTATACCCATATCTACTTTTCTTTCATTGATTTGATTCTTTCTTTCTTTCAATGTATACCGAAATTAACATTAAATTAAAAAAGATAAGAAATCTAGGAATTAGAATCATAAGAGTAAGAGTGGTCTTTCGATTATTTCAAATTGATTGGAATCAACACAAATCAAATAGAAATGGATGAAGCAAAGAAATAGAATTGGGACATGGAACTATGTACATTATATATGGAATTGATATCTATATATGAAGATAATAATGTCATTGATATATATTATATTAAATTAACCTGTATCGTCATACAGCAAACTTTATAAAGTAAATAACAATACTAGTATTGTATGGTAGAAAAATATTTTTCTACCATACTATCTAGTATCTCATCGAATACTGCTCTCATAGAATACTGCTGATTCTAGTTCGATCATTTCATTTAAAACGTGAAATTTGAATCCTTTTATTTTATTTCTTCTCTTTAATCAGTGATAAGAACTAAAGAGTCACAAGTTTAATTCAAATTAATCACTTTGACTTACTGTTTTTACGTATATTATAAGTAAAAAAGCAGTAGGAATTAGAATGAACAGTGCAGTAGCAATAAATGCGAGAATATTTACTTCCATAATTTCATCCTTTCATTTTTCTTTAATTCGCAATAACTCGGGATTTAATCCCATAGAGATGATAAATCTTTTGTCTGTAAATTCAATGGGATGAATTACATCGAGATATAATCGAATCGGATCAATATCATGAATAACAATATCTGACAAATTGATTCATCGTCAAGAATTGAATAGTATAACATAGGAAGATCTTTTATCCATACCGAATTCCAAAGTAAATTTTGATACAATCAAAAATCCATTTACTTCTTTACTTTATTTTTGATTTCTATTTTCTATTCTTTTATATTTTTATAATATAAAAATTAGCGCCCTCCTTGTACAATCATTTGATGAAGTATCATCTAACCACTTTTCCACTTACCATTGGTTACAAACAATAGAAGAAATTCAAAAAAATAACAAAGAAAAGAGATTCCTGTTAGCAATGAAATTCTACTGTTTGTACTCCCTTTCACAGAACAGAAATATGGAAGGATGAATTGA